ATGAATAGGTGATTTTATTCCACTAATCATAAGGATATTGGAATTTTATATTTTTTGTTTGGTATTTGATCAGGGGTAGTTGGTATAATGCTAAGATTAATTATCCGTGTTGAGTTGGGCTTCCCGGGTAGTTATATTGGTAATGACCAAATTTATAATGTTGTAGTTACATCTCATGCTTTTGTAATGATTTTTTTTATAGTGATACCTATTATAATTGGTGGTTTTGGGAATTGACTTATTCCTTTAATGATTGGTTCCCCTGATATGGCTTTTCCTCGTATGAATAATATGAGTTTTTGGCTTTTACCTCCTTCTTTGGTACTTTTGTTGGTTAGATCTACTGTAGAAATAGGTGTTGGAACTGGCTGAACTGTTTATCCTCCTCTTTCTTCTTTTCTTTTTCATTCTGGTCCTAGTGTTGATTTAGCAATTTTTTCTTTACATTTAGCTGGTGTTTCTTCAATTTTGGGTTCTGTAAATTTTATTACTACTATTTTAAATATGCGAGGTTTTGGGTTAAGTTTGGATCGTATTCCTTTATTTGTTTGGTCTGTTTTTATTACTGCTTTTTTGTTGTTACTTTCTTTACCTGTTCTTGCTGGGGCTATTACTATATTGTTATCTGATCGGAATTTTAATACTAGATTTTTTGATCCTTCAGGAGGAGGAGATCCTATTCTTTATCAGCATTTATTTTGATTTTTTGGTCATCCTGAGGTTTACATTTTAATTCTTCCTGGATTTGGTTTAGTTTCTCATATTATTACTCAGGAAAGAGGTAAGAATGAATCATTTGGTTATATTGGGATGGTTTATGCAATAATATCTATTGGTTTATTAGGTTTTGTTGTTTGAGCTCATCATATGTTTACTGTTGGTATAGATGTTGACACTCGTGCATATTTTACTTCTGCAACTATAATTATTGCTGTACCTACAGGTATTAGGGTTTTTAGATGGATAGCTACAATACATGGAGTTTGTTTAAGGAGATCTGTAAGAATAATTTGGTCATGTGGGTTTGTTTTTCTTTTTAGAATTGGTGGTTTAACTGGTATTGTTTTGTCAAATTCTTCTATTGATGTGGTTTTGCATGATACTTATTATGTAGTTGCTCATTTCCATTATGTTTTGTCTATGGGTGCAGTTTTTGCTATTTTAGCTGGTTTTATTCATTGATATCCTCTTTTTTTTGGTTTAAGATTAAATTTGATTTGGTTGAAGGTTCACTTTTTAATTATGTTTGTAGGTGTAAATATAACTTTTTTTCCTCAGCATTTTTTAGGTTTAAGAGGATTTCCTCGTCGTTACTCTGATTTTCCTGATTTTTATTTGCTTTGGAATGTGGTTTCTTCTTTAGGAAGTATTATTTCCTTGGTTGGTGTTCTTTTTTTTATGTTTATTATTTGGGAGAGTATTGTTTCTATACGTTTATGTATTTTTTCTATAGCAGGAATTTCTTCTATTGAATGGTTTCATGGGTATCCACCTGGCGGTCATAGTTATTTTGAACTTCCTGTTCTTTGCAAGTTCTAATTTGGCAGAATTTTTATGCTTTGAATTTAAGTTTCAATTATGAGTTATTATATATACTTTTTTAGAAATTTGCACTTGAATGTCCCTTTCTTTTCAGGATTCTGTTTCCCCCCTTATGGAACAATTAATTATATTTCATGATCATGTAATGATAATTATTATTTTTATTACTTTAATTGTATTTTATATAATGTTTTCTTTGTATCTTAGATTATATGTTAATCGTAATTTATTAGAGGGTCAATTTATTGAGTTTGTTTGGACTATTATTCCTGCTGTTATATTAATTTTTATTGCTTTACCTTCTCTTCGTATTTTATATTTGATCGAGGAGGTAAATAACCCTTTATTAACTATTAAAGGTGTTGGACATCAGTGGTATTGATCATATGAATATTCAGATTTCTGTCAAATTGATTTTGATTCTTTTATGAGTTCATATGAGGATAGATCTTTTAATACTTTTCGATTATTGGATGTTGATAATCGTATTGTTATTCCTTTTGGGGTTCAGGTTCGGTTTTTGGTTTCTTCTTTTGATGTTATTCATTCTTGAACCGTTCCTTCTTTAGGTTTAAAGCTTGATGCTCTTCCTGGTCGTGTTAATCAAGGTTTAATTTATTTAATGCGTCCAGGTTTGTTTTTTGGTCAGTGTTCTGAAATTTGTGGGTCAAATCATAGTTTTATGCCTATTGTTTTAGAGAGAATTAATGTTTCTATATTTATAAATTGATTAAGGAATTTTTCATTAAGTTACTTAAAGCAAGTTATGATCTCTTAAATCATTTTATAGTAAAGTTGCGTCTACTCTTAGTGGTTTAAGGATTTAGTTTAAAATTAAAACATTAGTTTGTCAGGTTGAAGATAAAATTTTATTTATTCCTTTATTCCCCAAATGTCCCCAATATGATGAATTTTTTTAAATTTACTTTTTATTTTTTCTTTTTTTTATTTATTTTGTGTTATTTATTTTATTTCTTTCTTTTTTTTTTTTAATCGGTTAAATTATAAGTTAAATCATTTTTTTTGGTTATGATAATAAATTTATTCTCAGTTTTTGATCCTTGTACTGGAATATTTTCTTTAAATTGATTAAGTTTTATTTTTTTTTTTTTCCTTGTTCCTTTAGGTTATTGATCTTGTAAGGGGTCTTTAGTTATTTTTATGAATTTTTTATTAATATTTTTATATAATGAGATTTCAAATTTAACTAAGTATTTAAGTAGAATTTTATTTTTTTTAAGTCTTTTTGTTTATTTAATAATTTTAAATTTGGTTGGTTTAGTTCCTTATGTTTTTACTTGTTCGTCTCATTTAGTTTTTTCTTTAGGCTTAAGTCTTCCTTTTTGATTTGGTTTAATATTTTTTGGTTGGTTAAATAATTTTAATTCAATGTTTATTCATTTAGTTCCTATTGGAACTCCTTATTTGCTTATACCTTTTATAGTAATAATTGAGACTATTAGAAATTTTATTCGTCCTTTTTCCCTTGCTGTTCGTTTAAGAGCAAATATAATTGCTGGTCATTTATTAATATCTTTACTTGGAGGAAGAACTTGTAGAGATTTTTTTTTGGTTTTTATTTTTTTTTTTATTTTTATCACTATTTTTGTTTTTGAGTTAGCGGTTTCTTTTATTCAGTCTTATGTTTTTGTTACTTTAGGTGTATTATATTCTAGAGAAGTATAAATGAAAAATCATCCTTTTCATTTGGTTGATTATAGTCCTTGACCTTTAGTTGGTTCTTTAGGGGTTTTAACTGTGACTTCAGGTCTTGTAAATTATTTTTACAATTTAAATTTGTTTCTGTTTTTTATTGGGGTTTTGGTTGTTTTACTAACTATATATCAGTGGTGACGTGACATTATTCGGGAGTCAACATTTATAGGGTTTCATACTTCTTTTGTTGTTATTATAATAAAGTTTGGTATAGTTTTATTTATTTTGTCTGAGGTAATGTTTTTCCTTTCTTTTTTTTGAGGATTCTTTCATAGTAGTTTGTGTCCAAGAGTTGACATTGGGTTACAATGACCTCCTTTAGGTATTAAGGTTTTTAATCCTATAAATATTCCTATATTAAATACTATTATTTTATTAAGTTCTGGTATAACTATAACTTGATCTCATAATTCTTTATTAATTATAAATTATCATGATATAGTATTAGGATTATTTCTAACGGTTTTTTTAGGAGGTTATTTTTCTTTACTTCAATTGTATGAATATATTGAATCTCCTTTTTGTATTTCTGATTCTGTTTATGGTTCTTCATTTTTTATAAGTACAGGTTTTCATGGTTTTCATGTTATTATTGGAACTGTTTTTATTATAATTATTTTTTTCCGTGGATTGAACTTGCATTTTTCATGCTTTCATCATGTTGGTTTCGAGGCTTCTTCTTGATATTGACATTTTGTTGATTTAGTTTGATTATTTCTTTATTTATCTGTTTATTGATGAGGTAGATAATTCATTTAGTATAAAAAGTATTTCAGGCTTCCAACTTGAAGGTTAATTTTTAAATGAATAGTTTATTTAGTTTTGACTTATTTTTTTTTGGTTTTTTTTGTTGTTTTAATTATTTTTATAATTTGTGTTTTTTTTAGAAAGAAGATGGTTTTTGATTTTCAAAGGTCTTCCCCTTTTGAATGTGGATTTAATTCTATATCGGTTAAGCGTTTACCTTTTTCTATTCATTTTTTTTTAGTGGCTGTTATTTTTTTAATTTTTGATATTGAGGTTGTTATTATTTTTCCTGTTGTTATTGTTCTTAAATATTCAAGTATTTATGTTTGATTCTTTGTTTTGTCTTTTTTTATTTTAGTTCTTATTTTAGGTTTATATCATGAATGATATAATGGTATTTTAAATTGAACTTTTTAGTTTAGGAATTTATTTAATTATAATATTTGATTTGCATTCAAAAGGTGTCTTTGACTTTTCTTTAACAAAGAAGTAAGATTTACTTTTAGTTTCGACCTAATTTTAGAGATAATTCTCCTTGTTTTAATTGAAGCCAAGGTTTGGTAATTTATTGTTAATAAGTTTTTTGAGTAGTTCTCCATTTAATAGAGGTATAGTTTTATTGGCTGCTAACTAATATATAGCGGTTTACCCGTTTATCTCTTTGTTTATTTAGTTTATAAAAACATTTTATTTTCATTAAAAAGATGGATTTTCCTTTAAATATTTTTAAGTTAAAACTTCCTTTACTTCTTCAGTGTAATGCTCTATATGAGCTATAAAAATACATTATCGTAATTATTCATGTTAAAATTGATAGGAAAATCATATTTCTTTTTGTTATTAATAATTTTTTTGAGGTTATTGATATAGTTTTTGATAATCCCATTGCTCCGTAAAATTCCCCCCATCCTGAATTTAGTTTATTTTTTAGTATTAAGGAGAAATAAAATGTGTTTTTTTGTGTATTTCTTATTATTTTTAAAATGTTTCATATTTTAGAATTAAAATCATAAAATTTATTTGTATATAAATATGTTTTTATTTTAAATGATTCAAATCCTATTCACATTCCTGTAAAAATTATGATTAATGGGTTAACTTTTATTAATCTTGTTAATGTAATAATTTTTAAGTCTAAATTAGTAATTCATATTAATATTGATCCAAAACAAATTGATGAAATTGTTAATAATATTATTCTGTTTTTTATTTTTGTTATTTTAAAATTTTTTATAATTATTTTTTGTTTGGGGATTGTTGAAATGAAGTATATAGTACGTGTTGAATAAGATATTGTTAATCCTAAGGACAAATATATTAACGTGTATGTTATTATGTTAATTTTATTTATTGATAAATTTTCTACAATTGTATCTTTTGAATAAAATCCTGTTAAAAATGGTATTCCACACAATGCTATAGTGGAAATTGAGAAGCATGAATATGTTATAGGTAATGTTTTGTTTATTATTCCTAGATTTCGAATATCTTGGTTATTGTTATTGTAAAAGATTATAATTCCTGCAGATATAAATAGTAATGATTTAAATATTGCGTGAGTTAGTAGGTGTATAAATGATAATTCCTTTATTCCTAAAAAAGTTGATGTTATTATTAGTCTTAGTTGACTAAGAGTTGATAGAGCAATGATTTTTTTTAAATCAAATTCGTAGTTTGCACAAATTGATGATATCATTATAGTTAATATTCTAAGTAGTCTTAGGTATGTTGTATTTATTTTGTTAATAAATCGAATTGTCAAATAAACACCAGCTGTTACAAGTGTTGATGAGTGAACTAGAGCTGAAATTGGGGTAGGAGCTGATATTGCTTCAGGGAGTCAAGAGTAAAATGGTATTTGTGCTCTTTTTGTAGAACATGAAATTAATACTAGATAGCAAATTATTTCTTTGTATATTTCTTTGTAAAATATGAAATGTCATCTTCCGTAGGATATTATTCATGAAATTGAAATTAGTAAACCAATATCTCCGATTCGGTTTGTTAGGCATGTAATTATTCCTGAGTTGTATCTTTTTTTAGATGAAAAGAAAATTACTAAACAGTAGGATGTTAATCCCAAACCATCCCACCCTAGTATAATTCTAATTATGTTAGGTCTAATGATTATTAGTATTATTCTTAAGATAAATAGGTTAATTAAGCAAATAAATCGTTTTTCTTCGTTTTTGTTTCTTTTTATATATGTTCTTCTGAATAATATAATTATAGATGAAATTGTAAATACTGTAGACATGAATATTATTGATATTCAGTCTATTAGTACAATAAAGTACATTTCTGTTGAATTAAGTTTAATTAGTTCAAATTCTAATAATGTTGTGTTTATTATTAATAGTAAGTTTAATCTATATACAATAGAGGTTATTGCTCTAATCAAAAATAGTGTTGATCAGCAATTAAATATGTTAAGTTTTATCAAGACTTGATACATAATGTATTTTAGACACCACAAATCTTTGTTTTTTTTAAACTAATCAAGTTATATAAATATTTCTATTTTTATTGTCATTAAGATTATTGGATATATATGTATATTTATTACATTGTATTCTTTTAATTTAATATTTGATATTGAGTAATTTGTTGAAAATTGTCCGTGTTGGGTGTATCTGAATATAAAGAATCTATAGTATCTAACAATGAATGTTAGTGGTAAAATGTACAATAAAGATATTTTTCAGTATATTATTATTCTTATTATAATAGTAATTTCTCTAAAGAAATTAATACTAGGAGGGCATCCTATATTTAAGCATCTAAAAATAAATCACAATATAGAATTTCTTGGTAAAAATTTTATTATTCCTTTGTTGATAAATATTCTTCGTCTTTTTGTTCGTTCATAATTTATGTTAGACAAAAAGAATATTCCTGATGAACATAAACCATGTGAAATTATTATAATTATTCTTCCTATGAACCCTGTTTTTGTTATTGTTAATATTCTTAATAAACATATGCTTATATGAGAAATTGATGAATATGCAATTATTGACTTCATATCTCTTTGTACTATACAAATTAATCTAATAGTAATTGCTCCTGAAATAGATAGAGAAAATCAAATTTGTCTTGTTTTTATAAACGAATTTTCTAATATTGTTGAGAATCGAATAATTCCAAAACCACCAATTTTAAGTAAAATTCCTGCTAAAATTATTGATCCAAAGATTGGTGCTTGAACATGTGCTTTAGGTAGTCAAAAATGTAATATGAATATAGGTATTTTAACTAAAAATGCTATTATAATTGAGATTCTTAATAGAGTTCTTGATATTAATTCATATTTTATTATAAAGAAGTCTGAATTGGTTTTTTTAAATAAATAAATAATTGCTAATAATAATGGTAATGAGGCTGTTATTGTATAGAATAATAAATATAAACCTGCTATTATTCGTTCTGGTTGATATCCTCACCCTAAAACTATAATTGTTATGGGAATTAATCTTAATTCAAATATAATGTAGAAAGAAGTTATTTTTATTGATATAAACATTATTATTAATATTATTATTATTGTTGTGTTTATAACTATAATTGATATAGTTTTTATTATTGAAATTATTATAATAGAGATTATAATTGTTAAAATTATTAGGGTTTGAGAAAAGTTGTCTATTCCTATAATTATAGAAGTGTGGCAAAAGAATTTTACTGGATTTATTAATGTTAATTTTAATATTATAATCATTAGGAAAAGTGTGATTAGTTTAGGGGCTTTAAAGTTTATTAGGGTTAAGTTTATTATTATTAATATTATCATGATATTGGTGAATTTATGAAGTCATTTCCTTGGCATCGAATTATGTTTACTAGGATTCCTAGTCCTAGAACTCCTTCACATACTAATAATGTTATAATGAATATTAATAAATATATTGAATATTTTATAATTAAACAGTACAATGATATATTTATTAATAAAGATATTATTATAAATTCTAGTCTAAGTAAAGATATTAGTGTGTGCTTTCGTATCATGGCAATTGATGTTAATCTTAATATGTATATATATATTGAAATTATTATCATTAGTTTTAGTAATTTAAAAAAAATATCATTTTTGTAAAATGAAAATAGGTTGACTTTAAAATTTCAACTAAAAAATTATTTTCTTAAGTCTCCAAAACCAATGTTTTATATAAACTATTAGTTGATGTTAAGGTTTTTATTTTAAAGGTTGGTTTAGTTTGTTCTTTTTTGTCTTGTTTTATGTCTAATCCTTTATCTATAGGGTTGTTATTAATTATTTATTCCTTTGTAGTTTCTTTTTTTATTGGTAAGGTTATATTATCTTCTTGATTTTGTATTATTATTATTTTAATAATAATTGGTGGTTTATTAATTATTTTTATATATATTTCTAGAATTTCTTCGAATGAGAAGTTTAAGCTTAGATTTTTTTTTTTTTTTTTTTTTTTTTTTTTTTTTTTTATGTCTGATGAAATTCTTATTGATTTTCAAACTCTTGATTCTGTTAGGATGGACTATAATATAGATCTTTCTGAATCATTTTCTATGGTTAAGTTATATAATAATAGTTGTATATTGTTAACTATTTTTATGATTATTTATTTGGTTTTAACTATAATTGTTGTTTCTTTTATTGTTAAACATTATAAAGGACCTTTGCGTTCATTTATTTATGAATAAATCTTTACGTAAAACTAATCCTATCTTTTCTATTCTTAATTCTTCTTTAGTTGATCTTCCTGCTCCAGTTAATTTATCTTATTGATGGAATTTTGGTTCTATTTTAGGTTTATGTTTAATTATCCAGTTAATTACTGGTATTTTTTTATCAATACATTATTTTTCTTCAGTTGATTTAGCTTTTTCAAGTGTAAGTCATATTTCGCGTGATGTAAATAATGGTTGATTTGTACGAGTAATGCATTCTAATGGTGCTTCATTTTTTTTTGTTTGTTTATATATTCATGTAGGTCGTGGAATTTACTATGGCTCTTATAGGTATATTATGACATGGTTTTCGGGGATTTTAATAATGTTAGTTTTAATAGGTACTGCTTTTTTAGGTTATGTTTTACCTTGAGGTCAAATGTCTTTTTGGGGTGCTACTGTTATTACTAATCTTTTGTCTGCTATTCCTTATTTAGGTTTAACTTTAGTTAATTGGATTTGAGGTGGATTTTCTGTTGATGGTCCTACTTTGTCTCGGTTTTTTAGTCTTCATTTTTTGTTTCCTTTTATAATTTTAATATTTACTTTAATTCATTTGTTTTTTCTTCATATTACTGGATCAAATAATCCTATTGGGATTAATTCTAAGGTTGATAAGGTTCCTTTTCATCCTTATTTTTCTATTAAGGATGTTTTTGGATTTTGTCTAGTATTGTTTTTATTTTTAATTTTGAACTTGTGTTGTCCTTATTTATTATCTGATCCTGATAACTTTATTCCTGCAAATCCTATGGTTACTCCTGTTCATATTCAACCTGAGTGGTATTTTTTGTTTGCTTATGCTATTTTACGTTCTGTTCCTAATAAGTTAGGTGGTGTTGTTTCTTTGTTTATATCAATTTTTATTCTTTTTATTCTTCCATTTTCAATGAATTTTTTATTTAGGGGTTTAGAATTTTATCCTCTTAGACAGTTTTTATTTTGAGTTTATGTTTCTTTAGTTTTTATATTAACTTGAATTGGATCTTGTCCTGTTGAAGATCCTTATGTTTTAATTGGAATGGTTTTAACTTTGATGTATTTTATTTATTTTATTTTTGATCCTATTCTTCATTATTTTTGGGATAGGTTTTTGTATTAAGTTGTTTAGCTTATGAAAAGTTTATATTTTGAAAATATAAGAAAGAGTTTACTTTAATGGCTTAACTAAAAAAAATGATAAAATAATATGATTTTCACTGTAATGAAAATCATAGTTAAATTTAATGTTATTGGTAAGTAACATTTTCATGCAATATATATTAATAGGTCATATCGGTATCGTGGAAGTGAACTTCGAATTCAAATGAATAAGAAACATATAGTTGTAATTTTTAAGAAAAAATTAAATTTAAAGTAGTTTGCTCCTAATAAAATTAGGCATGAAATTATTGATATAAAAATGATTCTTGAGTATTCTGAAATAAATAACATTGCAAATCCTATTGCACCATATTCTACATTGAATCCTGATACTAGTTCTCTTTCTCCTTCTGAAAAGTCAAATGGTGATCGGTTGTTTTCTGCTAAACAGCATGAAATTCAAATAAATGATATTGGTAGTATAAAGGTTACTATTCATTGATTCCTTTGAATTAATCTTAATTCATTAAAGGAATATGATTCTAATAATATAAAATATATTATGATAATTATTGATAATACAACCTCATATGAAATTGCTTGGGAAATTCTTCGAATAGCCCCAATTATAGAATAGTATCTATTAGAGGATCATCCTCTAATGATTATTACATAAATTCTCAGTCTTAGTACGATCAAGAAGTATAAAAACCCTAAATTAAATTCTGTGTAATTTACTAAATAAGGAAATAATATTCATGCTATTAATGATTGAATTATTCCAATCATTGGTGAAATATAAAATATAGTGAAGTTTGAGTTTATTGGTAAAATGTACTCTTTTATAAAAAGTTTTATACCATCTCTAATTGGTTGAAGAATTCCTGTAAATCCAACTTTGTTTGGTCCTTTTCGTGTTTGTATATATCTTAATATTTTACGTTCTATTAAAGTGAAGAATCCTACAGATATTAAAATTATAATTAATATAATAAGTGTTGTTAATATAAATATTATTGAATATAATAATTATTATATTTTTAAATTCTAAATTTAATACATTGTTCTGCCAAATCAATTATTAAATTTAATCTATTTAAATAGATATTTATGGTCCTTTCGTACTAATAAATAATTTATTATTAAGATAGAAACCAACCTGGCTTTCACCGGTCTTAACTCAAATCATGTAAGAATATTTAGTCGAACAGACTATTTCATAAAGAATCTACCCCTTAAGTTTATCTTAATTCAACATCGAGGTCGCAACCTTTAATATAAATTTGAACTTTCCATTAAAATTACGCTGTTATCCCTAAGGTAACTTTTTCTTATTATCAATTAATTTTGGATCAAAAATACATTTATTTGTGATTTAAAAAATTAAAGTTTTTATAGTTTAATTGTCACCCCAACAAAACAATTTTTCAAAAATTAAAACTTATTCTTAAATTTTGTTTTTTAAAAATATATTTAAGTTCTATAGGGTCTTCTCGTCCCTAATATTTAATTAAGCTTTTTGACTTAAATATAAATTTATAATTAAAATAAAAATAAAATTTGTTTTTCATTTATTCATTCATTCCAGTTTATAATTAATAAACTAATTATTATGCTACCTTTGTACAGTCATTATACTGCAGCCATTTAAATTTTCATAGGGCAGAATTTATTTTTAATTTTCTAAAAAAAATGTTTTTGTTAAACATTTGAGAACTATTTTTGTCGAGTTCATTTTATGTTTATTATGATTTTATACTAATTAAATCATTATTTAAATTAATTATTTATTTTTTATTTTAATTCTAATAATTTTTTAAGTTAAATAAAATATTATTTAATCATTTTAATCTAATAAAAACTAAATTGTTTATTTTAAGCTTAATAATAATTTGTTATTTATAAATTTTAATTTTATATTAAGCTTATCCTTAATATTTTATGAATATTATTTTATATAATAATTTTTGTCTTTATTCTTTAATTAAATTAATTTCTTAGAAAACCAGATATAATCAATTTTGATTGGAATTTTTCTTCTAAAATTTTATTAGTAAATTTTTTGTTATAAATATTAATTTAAGATTTTTGGTCAATTGATTTCGGGAAATAGATTTTATATTATTTATTTAATTTACCCTGATACTAAAGGTACCATAAGTTTTTTTTTTACAAAAATTATTTCCTTTTCAGTTATTTTTATTTTTTGATAAAATAGTTTTTATATAAATTTTTATATAAATTTTGGTTTTATATATAATAATTCAAGAAGAATTAATTTTTCCTTATTAGTGTAAGTAATAAACTTTATGTAGTTTATAAGCTACATCTTGGAAAAAGTACTTTCTAGACTCACTTTCCAGTAAGTCTACTTTGTTACGACTTATCTCATTTTATTGAGAGTGACGGGCAATATGTGCATAATTTATTTCTTTTTCATTTAAGTTAATTAATTTAAGTTACTTTTAAATCCTGTTTTATTTATATTCGTATTAGGTTTTAAAATTTTTTTTATTATTAAAGTAACCCATATTTTCCTAAATAAAACTGCACCTTGACCTAAAATTATTTTTATAAAATAATGGGTATAATCTTTTGATATACCCTTTATAGAGGTATACAAATATTTACTTTAGGTAAGTACTATTGTGGTTTATCAATTTATAATACAGGTTCCTCTAATTAGATAGATTACCGCCAAATTCTTTGAGTTTTAGAAGAACTTATCTGTTACTTTTCGGTAATTGGTTTTACGGAAATTATAATAGGGTATCTAATCCTAGTTTTTATTTTACTTTCATCTTTTTTATAAGGAATTTATATATAATGAAAAATTTTACTTAATCATTACTTTATTTTTATCTTTGATTTACCAAATTTATTAAAATTAATTAACTGTTTAACCGCGAATGCTGGCACAGATATAATTCAATTATGGCTTAAATTTCTAATTAAACTTTTTATTAAATTTTAATTTTAGTTACTGTTTTAGTTTTAATTTATTTTAATTTATGGTTTATACATATAATGAATTTAAATAATTAATATTTAGCTAGAATCAAACTTAATTGAACAATTAATTACTAATAACTACTAGTTGGGATCATAGTTTTCGTAATAATTTTCATAATTTTTAGGAATATTTTAATTCAAATAATTGTAAGTTATGGCTTTTAGTTTATTCAAATCAATAAACTTTTTTATTTAGTTATATAATAAATATTTATTGTATATTAAATATGAATAAAATATATTAATATTATAAATTTAATTATTAACTATAACTTATATACCTATTAAGTCTTAAAATAGAAAAAATAGGTATACAATTAATAATTATATAATTAACGTTAAATTAGTAATCATCTTTATTATATAATAAATATTTATATTATATATATATATATTGTTTATATATAATAAATATTTATTATAAATATATATATATAATTCTTATATGTACTATAAATATTTATTATATTTAAGATTTATATAGTAATTTTAAAATTAGTAATTAATCGTGATTAATTTTAACGTAAATAATTTAGTCAACTTAAATATGATTTATTTGACCTTAAGGGGTTAAATAGATCATTTTATTAAATACTTTTTGTTATCAATTAAATCTGTAACCAGAAGTTATGTTATTTTTAATTAAAATTATGACAAATTTTATTAAAATTTAAGCTCCTTCCTTTTCTAAGCTTAGAAAAGAAAAGGAAGGAGTAAAAAACAAAATATAACAAACAAATTTATGTATTAATAAGATGCCTGATTAAAGGATCATTTTGATGTAATGAATAATACATTAATATGTTCTTATTGTAAATAAAGACCAAACTAACCCTGAAATTCCAAAAATTACCGTGCATAAACACTAAATTACATTCCCTATTTTAATTTGTAGGAGAAAAAGGTAAGCTAATTTTAAAGCTTTTAGGTTCATACCCTAATTATAGGTAATTCTCCTTTTTAATTTTTTTAAATTCTAGAAAGTTACTATTTTTGATTTTTATAACTGTTGGGGTTATAGTTTCATTAAGATGTAACAGATGAATTATGGTCTGGTCCGGTATAGAACTTTTCCTTCTCTCTTTTGTTCCTTATTTTTGTTCTTATTCTTTTGTTAGTTCTGAGTGTTCAATGAGGTATTTTTTGATTCAGGGATTTAGTTCTTCTTTGTTCATTTTTTCTTTTATTTTTCTTTTAATAAGGGAATTATATTTATTAAAGTCTATTATATGTTTTTCTTTATTATTAAAGTTGGGTTGTGCTCCCTTTCATATGTGGGTTTTGGGAGTTGTCTCTGGTATAAGTTATGATTCTTTATTTATTTTTTTTTCTTTTTCAAAATTACCTCCTTTTTTTTTATTAAGATATATTTCTTATAATTTGTTTTTATTTATTCTTTTGAGTTTGTTTTTTGGCTCTGTTGGGGGGCTAAATCATTCTTCTTTAAGGAGGTTATTGGGATTTTCTTCTGTTTTTAATATAGGGTTTTTAATATATTTATTTAATTTAAGTTCTTTATGATTTTTTTATTTTTTTTGTTATTGTTTAATGGTTTTATTTGTTTTATATTTTTTGTATTTTTATAATTTTATTTATTTAAATCATATTTTCATTGGTGGATTTGATTTATTTATAAGGATTTCATTCTGAGTATTGTTTTTATCTTTAGGTGGTATTCCACCTATATTTGGGTTTTTTGTTAGGTTAATTTCAATTGAGTTAAGTTTAATAATAATGGATTATTTGATTTCTTTTTTTATAGTTATCTTTTCTTTAATTGTTTTATTTTATTATATGCGTTGTTCTTTTTTGTCTTTAATTTTGTTTTCTTTTTCATTGAAATGGAATTTTTATCTTTTAAATGGTTGGTTATTTTTTTTTTCTTTATTTAGTGTTATTATTTTTCCTTTTTGTTTTTTGTTGAAGGGTTTAATTTAAGATTTTAAGTTAAACTTAAACTACTAACCTTCAAAGTTAAGAATGCTGCATGTAAGTCTTAGAATTTTTAGTTCTATTATAAATTTGCAATTTATTGTTTTCTGTAAACTATAAGACTATTAAAGGAAATTTTATTTCTTAAATAAATTTACAGTTTATTACTTTATTCAGACACTTTAATT